GCTAGCGTAGCTTAAACAAAGCATAACACTGAAGATGTTAAGATGGGCCCTGAAAAGTCCCGCGGGCACAAAGGCTTGGTCCTGACTTTTCTGTCAGCTTTAGCAATATTTACACATGCAAGTATCCGCACCCCCGCGAGAATGCCCCACAGTTTCCCCCCTAGGAAACAAGGAGCTGGTATCAGGCACGCCTTTGCAGCCCACGACACCTTGCTTAGCCGCACCCCCAAGGGAATTCAGCAGTGATAAACATTAAGCCATAAGTGAAAACTTGACTTAGTTAAAGCTAAGAGAGCCGGTCAAACTCGTGCCAGCCACCGCGGTTATACGAGAGGCTCAAGTTGATAGCCTTCGGCGTAAAGCGTGGTTAGGGAGTCACAACAACTAAAGCCAAACCCTCTCACAGCTGTTATACGCACTCGAGAGCATGAAGCCCAACAACGAAAGTAGCTTTACTCCCCCTGACCCCACGAAAGCTGTGAAACAAACTGGGATTAGATACCCCACTATGCACAGCCCTAAACTTCGATAACATCTTACAACTGTTATCCGCCCGGGAACTACGAGCATTAGCTTAAAACCCAAAGGACTTGGCGGTGCTTTAGATCCCTCTAGAGGAGCCTGTTCTAGAACCGATAACCCCCGTTAAACCTCACCTTCTCTTGTTCTCCCCGCCTATATACCGCCGTCGTCAGCATGCCCTGTGAAGGAATTATAGTAAGCAAAATTGGTAAAGCCCAAAACGCCAGGTCGAGGTGTAGCATATGAGAAGGGAAGAAATGGGCTACATTTCCTCATGGAGGAAATACAAATTGTGCCATGCAACAGCACATGAAGGAGGATTTAGTAGTAAGCAGGAAGCAGAGTGTCCTGCTGAACCCGGCCCTGAAGCGCGCACACACCGCCCGTCACTCTCCCCAAGCCAACACCCTCATTTTTATAAAACCTTAGCCAGGCAAAGGGGAGGCAAGTCGTAACATGGTAAGTGTACCGGAAGGTGCACTTGGAAAAATCAGATCGTAGCTAAGATAGAAAAGCATCTCCCTTACACTGAGAAGTCCCCCGTGCAAGTCGGGTCGCTCTGAAGCCCAACAGCTAGCCTCGCAACCTAAACTCAAAAATTTTATATACATAAACCCCTATAAACTAACCCGACAAATCAAATCATTTTTCCACCTAAGTATGTGCGACAGAAAAGGAAAACACGAGCGCAATAGAAAAAGTACCGCAAGGGAAAGCTGAAAGAGAAGTGAAAGAATTCAGTAAAGCATAAAAAAGCAGAGCCTAATACTCGTACCTTTTGCATCATGAATTAGCAAGTCCCCCCAAGCAAAAAGGTTTTTAGTTTGATACCCCGAAACTTGACGAGCTACTCCAAGGCAGCCTAATAATAGGGCAAACCCGTCTCTGTGGCAAAAGAGTGGGAAGAACTTTGAGTAGAGGTGACAGACCTACCGAGTCGAGTTATAGCTGGTTGCCTGGAAAATAAATAGAAGTTTAGCCTTTTGCCTTCTCCTATCAACCCTGGCCTGCCCTAAGCCCAGAAAGCGAGAATGCTAAAAGAGTTATTCGAAGGGGGTACAGCCCCTTTGAAAAAAGATACAACTTTGATAGGTGGATTCCAAACAAATTTTTAAAGGTATATATTTTGGTGGGCCTAAAAGCAGCCATCCTAAAAGAAAGCGTTAAAGCTCAAATATACAAATTACCCTTTATCCCGTTAGTACTTTGCATTCCCCTTACCTTACCAAGCCATCCTATCCCCAATAGGAAAGATCATGCTAATATGAGTAACAAGAGAACATGATTCTCTCCAAGCACATGTGTAAATCGGAACGGACCCGCCCCCGAGAATTAACGGACCTAGCCCAAGAAGGAACTAGAGTAAAAACTGACAACAAGAAAACCCTCTACAACTTTAACCGTTGACCCTACACCGGTGTGCCACCCAGGAAAGACTAAAAAGAGAAGAAGGAACTCGGCAAATTATGCTCAAGCCTCGCCTGTTTACCAAAAACATCGCCTCTCGACAACTACATATGAGAGGTCCCGCCTGCCCTGTGACTAATGTTTAACGGCCGCGGTATCTTGACCGTGCAAAGGTAGCGCAATCACTTGTCTTTTAAATGAAGACCTGTATGAATGGCTAAACGAGGGCTTAACTGTCTCCTTCTCTAGGTCAATGAAATTGATTTCCCCGTGCAGAAGCGGGGATACCAACATAAGACGAGAAGACCCTATGGAGCTTTAGACACAATGGCAGATCATGTTAAGAACCCTCTACCAAGAGGTAAAACCCATTGAAACCTGCCCTGATGTCTTTGGTTGGGGCGACCGCGGGGCACCACAAAACCCCCGAGTGGAGCAAGAGTACTACACTCTCAAACCCAAGAGCCACAGCTCTAAGCAACAGAATTTCTGACCTTACAGATCCGGCACAGCCGATTAACGGACAGAGTTACCCTAGGGATAACAGCGCAATCCCCTTTTAGAGCCCATATCGACAAGGGGGTTTACGACCTCGATGTTGGATCAGGACATCCTAATGGTGCAGCCGCTATTAAGGGTTCGTTTGTTCAACGATTAAAGTCCTACGTGATCTGAGTTCAGACCGGAGTAATCCAGGTCAGTTTCTATCTATGAAGCGTTCTTTTCTAGTACGAAAGGACCGAGAAGAAGAGGCCCCTGCCCCAAGCACGCCTCCCCCTAACCTGATGACACCAACTAAACCAGACAAAAGGGCGCCCCCCCCCCGCTAAAGATAATAGCCTGTCAGAGTGGCAGAGCCCGGTTAATGCAAAAGACCTAAGCCCTTTAAACAGAGGTTCAAGTCCTCTCCCTGACTATGATTTCAACACTCCTAAATGTCCTCGTCGGCCCCCTGGTCCTTGTACTCTTTGTTGTTTTAGCAGTCGCGCTTCTTACTCTCGTTGAACGTAAAGTTCTGGGGTATATGCAACTACGAAAGGGTCCCAACGTGGTTGGCCCTTATGGCCTCCTCCAACCCTTTGCCGACGCCCTTAAACTTCTGACAAAAGAGCCTGTTCGACCCTCCACCGCCTCCCCCCTCCTCTTTCTCGTTGCCCCCATCATGGCTCTTATTCTTGCACTTACCCTTTGGACCCCTATGCCCCTCCCCTTCCCTGTCGCCGACCTTAATTTGGGGATCCTTTTTATTCTAGCCCTCTCGAGCCTAGCCGTCTACTCCATCCTCGGCTCAGGGTGAGCATCCAATTCCAAATATGCACTTATGGGGGCCCTCCGGGCCGTAGCCCAGACTATTTCCTACGAAGTTAGCCTAGGCCTTATCTTGCTCAACGCCATTATTTTTACAGGCGGCTTCACACTCCAAACCTTTAGCGTCGCGCAAGAAAGTACTTGGTTAATTCTACCAGCCTGACCGTTAGCTGCTATATGATACGTCTCCACCCTGGCTGAAACAAATCGCGCCCCCTTTGACCTCACTGAGGGGGAGTCAGAACTTGTCTCAGGCTTCAATGTCGAGTATGCAGGAGGACCTTTCGCCCTATTTTTCCTAGCCGAATACGCCAACATCCTTTTAATGAATACTCTCTCCGCTACTCTCTTTCTTGGCTCCTCTGTATCCCACGCGATCCCCGAATTAACCTCAATCACCTTAATAATTAAGGCGGTTCTTCTCTCTGTTTTATTCCTCTGAGTTCGTGCCTCCTACCCTCGCTTCCGGTACGACCAACTTATGCATCTAATCTGAAAAAATTTTCTTCCCTTAACACTGGCCCTTGTCATCTGACATCTCTCGCTCCCAATTGCCCTATCTGGCCTGCCCCCTCAGCTTTAAGCCATGGAGTTGTGCCTGAATTAAAGGACCACTTTGATAGAGTGAATCATGAGGGTTAAAATCCCTCCAACTCCTTAGAAAGAAGGGGTTTGAACCCTACCTGAAGAGATCAAAACTCTTAGTGCTTCCACTACACTACTTCCTAGTAAAGTCAGCTAAAAAAGCTTTTGGGCCCATACCCCAAACATGTTGGTTAAAATCCTTCCTTTGCTAATGAACCCTTATATTCTTGCCACCCTCCTATTCGGATTAGGTCTTGGAACTACTATTACCTTCGCCAGCTCTCACTGGCTCTTTGCATGAATGGGCTTGGAGATTAATACACTTGCAATTATCCCCCTAATAGCCCAATCCCACCACCCCCGCGCAGTTGAAGCCGCCACCAAGTACTTCCTAGCACAAGCCACTGCGGCTGCTATACTACTCTTTGCGAGCATCTCCAATGCCTGACTTTCCGGCCAATGAGATATTCACCAAATGTCCCACCCCCTGCCAACAACCCTCATCACCCTCGCCCTAGCACTTAAAATTGGCCTTGCTCCCCTCCACACCTGGATGCCTGAAGTCCTTCAAGGACTAGACTTGACCACGGGCCTTATCCTCTCCACCTGACAAAAGCTCGCACCCTTCTGCCTGCTTCTTCAAGTTCAACCTACCAACGCAACTCTTCTTCTTGTGCTAGGGATTACCTCTACCTTAGTAGGAGGCTGAGGCGGCCTAAATCAAACTCAACTTCGAAAAATCCTGGCCTATTCCTCAATCGCACATCTAGGCTGAATAATCCTTGTACTCCAATTCTCCCCCTCCCTCACCTTCTTGACCCTTCTTGTCTACTTCATTATAACTTTTTCCCTGTTCATCTCCTTTAAGATTAGTAATGCCACTAACATTAACACCCTCGCTACCGCTTGAGCTAAAGCCCCTGCCCTCACCTCAACTATACCTCTAATCCTCCTATCTCTGGGAGGCCTTCCCCCTTTAACAGGCTTTCTCCCTAAATGACTGATCCTACAAGAACTAACTAAGCAAGACCTTGTCCCCCTTGCGACCGTTGCTGCCCTCTCGGCTCTCCTAAGCCTTTTCTTCTACCTCCGACTTTCCTATGCGATGACCCTAACCATAACACCTAATAACCTTACAGCCACGCTCCCCTGACGCCTTCCCTCACTCCAAACGACACTTCCCCTGGCCATCGCCTCCTCCGCAACAATCTGTCTTCTCCCCCTTGCCCCTACCACTGCTGCTCTCTTCACCTGGTAAGAGGCTTAGGATAGTACCAGTACCAAGGGCCTTCAAAGCCCTAAGCGGGAGTGAGAATCTCCCAGCCCCTGCATAAGACTTACGGGACACTAACCCACATCTTCTGCGTGCAAAGCAGACACTTTAATTAAGCTAAAGCCTTTCTAGACAGGCAGGCCTCGATCCTACAATTTCTTAGTTAACAGCTAAGCGCCCAAACCAGCGAGCATCTATCTACCTTTCCCCCGCCTAGCCGGGCCAAATAGGCGGGGGAAAGCCCCGGCAGACGATTAGTCTGCTTCTTAAGATTTGCAATCTTACGTGATGACACCCCAGAGCTGTGGCAAGAAGAGGATTTGAACCTCTGTTCATGGGGCTACAATCCACCGCTTAGCACTCAGCCATCTTACCTGTGGCAATCACACGTTGATTCTTCTCAACTAATCACAAAGATATCGGCACCCTTTACCTAGTATTTGGTGCTTGAGCCGGTATAGTCGGAACAGCCCTCAGCTTACTTATTCGTGCTGAGCTGAGCCAACCAGGCTCTCTTCTGGGCGACGACCAGATTTATAACGTAATCGTCACCGCTCATGCATTTGTAATAATCTTTTTTATGGTAATGCCTATTATGATTGGGGGCTTTGGCAACTGACTAATCCCCCTTATGATTGGGGCCCCTGATATGGCCTTCCCTCGAATAAACAACATAAGCTTCTGGCTCCTTCCCCCCTCTTTCCTCCTTCTATTGGCCTCCTCAGGCGTAGAAGCAGGAGCTGGAACAGGCTGAACAGTCTACCCCCCTCTTGCAGGTAACCTGGCCCATGCAGGGGCTTCCGTAGACTTAACAATTTTCTCCCTTCACCTAGCAGGGATTTCATCGATTCTTGGGGCTATTAACTTCATTACAACAATTATTAACATGAAGCCCCCTGCTATTTCACAGTATCAAGCCCCCTTATTCGTTTGAGCCGTTCTTATTACTGCCGTTCTTCTCCTTCTCTCCCTTCCTGTTCTTGCTGCCGGCATCACCATGCTACTTACAGATCGAAATCTAAACACAACATTCTTTGACCCTGCAGGAGGGGGGGACCCTATCCTATACCAACACCTCTTCTGATTCTTTGGCCACCCCGAAGTTTATATTCTAATCCTCCCTGGCTTTGGAATAATCTCCCATATTGTAGCTTACTACTCTGGTAAAAAAGAACCATTCGGCTACATAGGAATGGTCTGAGCAATAATGGCTATCGGCCTCCTTGGCTTCATTGTGTGAGCCCACCACATGTTTACAGTTGGAATAGACGTAGATACCCGGGCCTACTTCACTTCCGCCACAATAATTATTGCCATCCCTACCGGAGTAAAAGTTTTCAGTTGACTCGCCACACTCCACGGCGGGACTATCAAATGAGAAACTCCCCTTCTCTGAGCGCTGGGGTTCATTTTCCTATTTACAGTCGGAGGACTAACCGGCATTGTTCTAGCCAACTCATCCCTAGATATTGTACTTCATGACACATACTACGTAGTTGCCCACTTCCACTATGTTCTATCCATGGGTGCCGTGTTTGCAATCATTGCTGCCTTTGTTCACTGATTCCCACTCTTCTCAGGGTACACACTTCACAGCACATGAACCAAAATCCATTTCGGCGTCATGTTTATCGGCGTCAACCTTACCTTCTTCCCACAACATTTCCTTGGCCTAGCAGGTATGCCTCGTCGATACTCTGACTACCCTGATGCCTACACACTTTGAAATACAGTCTCTTCAATTGGCTCGCTGATCTCCCTAGTGGCCGTAATCATGTTCCTCTTTATTATTTGGGAAGCATTTGCTGCCAAACGAGAAGTACTGTCAGTTGAGTTAACAGCCACTAACGTGGAGTGACTACACGGCTGCCCTCCTCCCTACCATACATTTGAAGAACCTGCATTCGTACAAATTCAGCACACTCACTAAGCGTTTAGCCTCCGAGAAAGGGAGGAATTGAACCCCCGTAAATTGGTTTCAAGCCAACCACATGGCCGCTCTGTCACTTTCTTCATAAGACACTAGTAAAGTATATTACACTGCCTTGTCAAGGCAGAATCGTGGGTTGAACCCCCGCGTGTCTTGATCAATGGCACATCCCTCCCAACTAGGCTTTCAAGATGCAGCTTCCCCTGTAATAGAAGAACTTCTCCACTTCCACGATCACACCCTAATAATTGTCTTTTTAATTAGCACCCTGGTCCTTTACATTATTGTAGCTATAGTTACCACGAAACTTACAAATAAATTTATTCTGGACTCCCAAGAAATTGAAATTATCTGAACCCTTCTTCCAGCACTAATTCTAATTCTGATTGCCCTCCCATCCCTACGCATCCTGTACCTAATAGATGAAATTAATGACCCCCACCTAACAATCAAGGCCATGGGGCACCAATGGTACTGAAGCTATGAATATACGGACTACGAAGACCTCGGATTTGACTCGTATATAATCCCCACGCAAGACCTTACTCCCGGCCAATTCCGGCTTCTAGAAACAGACCACCGAATGGTAATCCCTGTAGAGTCCCCAGTTCGAGTCCTAGTCTCTGCCGACGACGTTCTCCACTCATGAGCCGTCCCAAGCTTAGGAATTAAAATAGACGCAGTCCCCGGCCGTCTAAACCAAACAGCCTTCATTACCTCTCGCCCAGGGGTTTTCTACGGCCAATGCTCAGAAATCTGTGGTGCAAATCACAGCTTTATGCCTATCGTTGTTGAAGCCGTTCCTCTTGAACATTTCGAAAATTGATCCTCCCTAATACTTGAAGACGCCTCGCTAAGAAGCTAAACAGGGAACAGCGTTAGCCTTTTAAGCTAAAGAATGGTGACCCCCAACCACCCTTAGCGAAATGCCACAACTTAACCCCTCCCCTTGATTTCTAATTCTTGTACTCTCGTGAGTTGTCTTTCTAACTATTCTTCCGCCCAAAGTGCTCGCCCACACATTCCCTAACGAGCCTGTGTCCCACTCCAAACAAAAACCCCAAACAGAGCCCTGAAACTGACCATGACATTAAGCTTCTTCGATCAATTTATAAGTCCCACCCTGCTAGGTATTCCACTGATTGCTCTGGCACTCACACTGCCCTGGGTCCTATTTCCCCAACCCTCAACACGGTGAATAAATAATCGCCTCTTAACCCTCCAAAGCTGATTTATTTCCCGCTTTACCCAACAGATTTTCCAACCAATTAACTTCCCCGGCCACAAGTGAGCCCTTATTCTAGCCTCTCTAATGCTATTCCTTATTTCCCTAAATATACTAGGACTCCTTCCATATACTTTTACGCCTACCACCCAGCTATCCCTTAACATGGCCTTAGCCGTACCCCTCTGACTTGCCACCGTTATTATTGGTATGCGCACCCAGCCAACGCATGCCCTAGGACACCTCCTCCCGGAAGGTACCCCCACACTGCTGATTCCTGTACTGATTATCATTGAAACCATTAGTCTGTTTATTCGACCTCTAGCCCTTGGAGTCCGGCTTACGGCCAATTTAACTGCAGGACACCTACTAATTCAACTCATTGCTACTGCTGCCTTCGTCCTCCTCCCAGTTATACCTACCACAGCCATTCTTACTTCCATCCTTCTTCTCCTGCTTACTCTCCTGGAAGTTGCCGTAGCTATAATTCAAGCCTACGTATTCGTCCTCCTCTTAAGCCTCTACCTACAAGAAAACGTCTAATGGCCCATCAAGCACACGCATACCACATAGTTGACCCCAGCCCCTGACCCCTAACAGGCGCAGTAGCTGCCCTCTTAATGACCTCAGGTCTCGCGATCTGAATACACTTCAACTCCGTTACTCTAATGTCTTTAGGACTTGTTCTACTCCTCTTAACCATATACCAGTGGTGACGGGACATTGTCCGAGAAGGAACCTTCCAAGGCCATCATACTCCCCCCGTTCAAAAAGGCCTCCGATACGGTATAATTCTATTTATTACATCAGAAGTTTTCTTCTTCCTCGGATTCTTCTGAGCCTTCTACCACTCAAGCCTCGCCCCAACCCCCGAACTAGGAGGCTGCTGACCCCCAGCCGGCATTACTACACTTGACCCCTTTGAAGTCCCCCTCTTAAACACAGCAGTCCTTCTAGCCTCTGGCGTAACGGTAACCTGGGCACATCACAGCATTATGGAAGGCCACCGAAAACAAGCAATCCAGTCCCTCACTTTAACCATTCTGCTTGGCTTCTACTTTACAACTCTCCAAGCATTAGAATACTATGAAGCCCCCTTTACGATTGCAGACGGGGTCTATGGCTCCACCTTCTTTGTTGCCACAGGCTTCCACGGTCTCCACGTAATTATCGGGTCTACTTTCCTGGCCATTTGCCTTCTTCGCCAAGTCCAATACCACTTCACATCAGAACATCACTTCGGCTTTGAGGCCGCTGCCTGATACTGACACTTCGTTGACGTAGTGTGATTATTCTTATACATCTCTATCTACTGATGAGGCTCATAATCTTTCTAGTATTAATGCTAGTACGAGTGACTTCCAATCACACAGTCTTGGTTAAAATCCAAGGAAAGGTAATGAATCTGGTTATGATTATAGTTACCATCGCCTCAGCCCTTTCTGTTATTCTGGCACTAATTGCCTTCTGGCTCCCACTTATGACCCCGGACTACGAGAAGCTTTCACCCTACGAATGTGGCTTTGACCCCCTTGGCTCAGCACGACTCCCATTCTCTCTCCGCTTTTTCTTAGTCGCCATTCTCTTCCTTCTCTTTGACCTAGAAATTGCACTTCTTCTCCCCCTTCCGTGAGGTGACCAGCTCTCGTCCCCCCTCCTAACCTTCACTTGGGCCTCTCTTGTCCTTACCCTTTTAACCCTCGGCCTAATTTATGAATGACTTCAAGGAGGCCTCGAGTGAGCAGAATAGGCATTTAGTTTAAGAAAAACATTTGATTTCGGCTCAAAAACTTATGGTTAAAGTCCATATCTGCCTAATGACTCCAGCACACTTCGCATTTTCCTCCACCTTTATGTTGGGCTTAGCAGGCCTCGCCTTCCACCGAACACACCTCCTTTCCGCCCTTCTCTGTCTTGAAGGCATAATGCTCTCTCTGTTTATTGCCCTAGCCCTCTGAACCCTTCAGCTCAACTCAACAAACTTTGCATCTTCCCCTATAATTCTCCTGGCCTTTTCGGCCTGTGAGGCAAGTGCAGGTCTTGCTCTTCTAGTAGCTACTGCACGTACACACAGCACTGACCGACTCCAAAGCCTTAACCTTCTACAATGCTAAAAATCCTTGCCCCAACAATTTTTTTATTCGTATCAACCTGATTTACGCCTAAAAAGCACCTTTGATCCTCCACCCTCCTTTATAGTCTCATTATTGCGATCGCCAGTTTGCTGTGACTGGCCGCACCCTCTGAAACAGGCTGGTCCTTTCTTAGCCCATACATGGCTTCTGACCCCCTTTCCACCCCTCTCTTAGTCCTAACCTGCTGACTTCTCCCCCTCATAGTACTTGCAAGTCAGAACCATTTAAAAATGGAGCCCACTAATCGTCAACGAGCCTACATCTCCCTGCTAATCTCATTACAAATCTTCTTAATTATAGCATTTAGCGCAACAGAGGCAATTATATTTTACGTAATGTTTGAAGCCACCCTTATTCCCACCCTTATTATTATCACCCGGTGGGGTAATCAGATGGAGCGCTTAAGTGCTGGGACTTACTTCTTATTTTATACACTTGCAGGCTCTCTACCCCTCTTAGTGGCCCTACTGGTTTACCAAAGCTCGGCAGGCACTCTATCATTCCTCACACTACCCCACCTCCCCCACATTCAACTCCACACATGGGCAGATAAACTCTGATGGGCAGCATGCTTACTAGCATTCCTTGTCAAAATACCTCTCTACGGGGCACACCTCTGACTCCCCAAAGCACACGTAGAGGCCCCAATTGCCGGCTCCATAGTACTAGCTGCAGTTTTATTAAAGCTAGGCGGATACGGCATAATACGAGTCCTTATTGTCCTAGACCCCTTAACTAAAGAACTCAGCTACCCCTTTATTATCTTGGCTCTCTGGGGTGTAATTATGACGGGCTCTATTTGCCTTCGCCAAACAGATCTTAAGTCACTTATTGCCTACTCATCCGTCAGTCACATAGGCCTTGTAGCCGCAGGAATCCTTATTCAAACACCCTGAGGCTTCACAGGAGCCCTTATCTTGATAATTGCCCACGGCCTAACTTCCTCAGCACTCTTCTGCTTGGCTAACACTAACTACGAACGGACACACAGTCGCACAATACTCTTGGCGCGAGGCCTCCAAACAGTGCTTCCTCTGATAGCCACATGGTGATTTATTGCAACCCTAGCTAATTTAGCACTTCCTCCCCTCCCTAATCTTATGGGGGAACTAATGATTATTACATCGTTGTTTAACTGGTCGATGTGAACACTAATTCTTACAGGCCTCGGGACGCTTATCACTGCCAGCTACTCCCTCTACATGTTCCTTCTTACACAACGAGGCCCTCTCCCCAACCACCTTATCTCTTTAGACCCCTCCCACTCCCGAGAACACCTCCTTCTCACCCTCCACCTTCTTCCCCTCCTTCTCCTGATCCTTAAGCCTGAGCTCGTGTGAGGTTGAACTGCCTGTAGATATAGTTTAGCTAAAATGCTAGATTGTGATTCTAGAGACAGGGGTTAAAACCCCCTTATCCACCGAGAGAGGCTCGCCAGCAACGATGACTGCTAATTTTCGCCACCTCGGTTGAACCCCGGGGCTCACTCGCACCCTCTAGCTTCTAAAGGATAATAGCTCATCCGTTGGTCTTAGGAACCAAAAACTCTTGGTGCAACTCCAAGTAGCAGCTATGCACGTTACCCCTGTCCTTTTATCCTCATGCCTTTTAATCGTCTTCCTTATCCTCCTACACCCAGTTTTGACGACCCTCTCACCCACTCCCCACACCCCTGACTGAGCCGTACTAAAAGTCAAAACAGCCGTCAAACTAGCATTTTTTACTAGCCTTTTGCCTCTTTTCCTCTTCCTTGACCAAGGCGCAGAAACAATTGTTACTGCCTGAACTTGAACCAATACCCTAACATTTAATATAAACATTAGCTTCAAGTTTGACCTTTACTCATGCATCTTCGTACCTATTGCCCTTTACGTAACCTGATCTATTCTAGAATTCGCATCCTGATACATACATGCAGATATTAATATGAACCGATTTTTCAAGTACCTTTTAATTTTCCTAATCGCCATGATTGTTCTTGTAACAGCCAACAATATATTTCAACTCTTCATTGGATGAGAAGGCGTAGGAATTATATCATTTCTTCTTATCGGCTGATGGCATGGCCGAAGCGATGCCAACACAGCAGCCCTTCAGGCGGTCGTCTATAACCGCGTTGGTGATATTGGCCTAATTCTAACCATGGCCTGAATCGCGACAAACCTAAACTCTTGGGAAATGCAACAAATCTTTACTGTATCTAAGGAATTTGACCTTACCTTACCACTCCTGGGGTTAATCTTAGCTGCCACTGGGAAATCTGCACAGTTTGGTCTTCATCCATGGCTTCCTTCCGCCATGGAAGGTCCTACACCGGTCTCTGCCCTACTACACTCAAGCACCATAGTTGTCGCGGGCATCTTCCTCCTCGTTCGACTTAGTCCTTTAATAGAAAATAACCAAACGGCACTAACCACCTGTCTATGTCTCGGAGCCCTAACAACCCTTTTTACCGCCACTTGCGCCCTCACCCAAAATGACATTAAAAAAATTGTAGCTTTCTCAACATCAAGCCAACTAGGCCTGATGATAGTAACCATCGGCCTCAACCAGCCCCAATTGGCCTTCCTCCATATTTGTACCCATGCCTTTTTTAAAGCAATGCTCTTCCTGTGTGCGGGATCTATTATCCACAGCCTTAACGACGAACAAGACATCCGTAAAATGGGTGGCATACATCACCTAACCCCCTTTACATCCTCCTGCCTAACCATTGGAAGCCTTGCTTTAACAGGAACCCCCTTCCTGGCCGGCTTTTTCTCAAAAGACGCAATCATCGAAGCCCTCAACACATCTTACCTTAACGCCTGAGCCCTTCTCCTTACCCTCCTTGCAACCTCTTTTACAGCGGTATACAGCCTTCGAGTAGTTTACTTTGTCTCCATGGGACACCCTCGGTTTAGCCCTCTCTCCCCCATTAATGAAAATAACCCCTCTGTAATTAACCCCATTAAACGCTTAGCGTGAGGGAGTATTATTGCAGGCCTTCTAATTACCTCTAACATCGTACCACAAAACACACCAGTTATGACTATGCACCCCCTTCTAAAGCTTGCAGCCCTCACAGTTACCATCTTAGGCCTCCTGACTGCCCTTGAACTTGCCTCACTGACCTCCCAACAATTTAAAGTTACACCCTACACCCCTACCCACCACTTCTCAAACATATTAGGATTTTTCCCACATATTATTCACCGCCTTCTTCCTAAGCTTAATCTTCTCTTAGGACAAGCCATTGCCAGCCAGATAGTGGACCAAACCTGACTAGAAAAATCAGGGCCCAAAGCAACTGCTTCTCTCAATGCACCCCTCATTACAACCACAAGCAATATCCAACGAGGCTTAGTAAAAACCTACCTCTCTCTATTCTTTTTCACAGCCCTTCTAGCTGTCGCCATCATTTCAGTTTAGACTGCTCGCAGCGCCCCCCGGCCCATTCCTCGTGTTAATTCTAGCACAACAAACAACGTCAACAAGAGCACTCACGCCCCTGTAATTAACAAACCTCCTCCTGATGAGTACATTATAGCCACCCCACTGATATCCCCACGCAACATAGAAAATTCTCCAAACTCATCACACACCATTCAACTTTCCTGATACCAACCCCCTACTACTATTCCCGCCGCCACACCAACTCCAACTAAATATCCTACCGCTAACCCTAAAACAGGCCAGCTTCCCCATCCCTCCGGGTAAGGCTCAGCTGCCAATGCAGCCGAATATGCAAATACGACCAGCATTCCTCCAAGATAAATTAAAAACAAGATTAAAGATAAAAAAGAGCCTCCGTGCCCCACTAATACCCCACAACCCATCCCTGCAACCAACACCAGCCCCAGAGCCGCAAAGTAAGGCGAGGGATTAGAGGCAACAGCCGCTAGGCCTACTACAAGACCAAACAACAAACAGTACATCATATAAACCATAGTTCCTGCCAGGGCTCTCACCAGGACTAATGGCTTGAAAAACCATCGTTGTATTCAACTACAAGAACCTTAATGGCCAACCTACGGAAAACACACCCCCTCCTAAAAATTGCAAACAACGCACTGGTGGACCTCCCAGCACCAGTAAACATCTCCGCTTGATGAAACTTTGGCTCCCTACTAGGGCTATGTCTAATTGCCCAAGTCTTAACAGGACTATTTTTGGCAATGCACTATACATCAGATATCTCTACTGCTTTCTCGTCCGTTGCTCACATTTGTCGTGACGTCAACTACGGCTGACTCATCCGAAACATACATGCTAATGGAGCATCTTTCTTCTTTATCTGTATTTACCTACATATTGGCCGAGGCCTTTATTACGGCTCCTACCTGTATAAAGAAACCTGAAATGTGGGGGTAGTTCTCCTCCTTCTTGTTATAATAACAGCCTTCGTTGGGTACGTCCTACCCTGGGGACAAATGTCCTTTTGAGGTGCCACAGTAATTACCAACCTCCTATCCGCTGTCCCTTACGTCGGGGATGCTCTCGTACAATGAATTTGAGGCGGATTCTCAGTTGACAACGCAACTTTAACCCGATTCTTTGCCTTCCACTTCCTCCTTCCCTTTGTAGTAGCTGCCGCTACTATAGTCCACCTGGTTTTCCTCCACGAAACTGGATCCAACAACCCAACAGGCCTAAATTCAGACGCTGATAAAATCTCCTTCCACCCCTACTTCTCGTATAAAGACCTGTTGGGGTTCGCCCTTCTTCTGGCCACCCTAATTGCACTTGCATTATTCTCACCTAACCTTCTAGGTGACCCAGAAAACTTCACACCCGCCAACCCACTAGTGACACCCCCTCACATTAAGCCTGAATGATACTTCCTGTTTGCATACGCAATCCTACGATCTATCCCTAACAAACTAGGGGGCGTTCTTGCCCTTCTAGCATCCATCCTCGTCCTCATGGTAGTGCCAATTCTTCACACATCTAAACAGCGAAGCCTAACTTTCCGCCCCTTCACACAATTCCTATTCTGACTCTTAGTTGCGGATGTAATAGTCCTTACATGAATTGGAGGAATGCCCGTAGAACACCCCTTCGTCATTATTGGACAAGTAGCCTCCTTCCTTTACTTCTTCTTGTTCCTTGTTCTCTCGCCTGCCGCAGCTTGACTAGAAAACAAAGTCCTCGGATGATAATGCATTAGTAGCTCAGCGCTAGAGCGCCGGTCTTGTAAACCGGATGTCGAGGGTTAAAATCCCTCCTGTTGCTCAAAGAAAGGGGATTTTAACCCCGACCCCTAACTCCCAAAGCTAGGATTCTAAATTAAACTATTCTTTGCCGGACTTGGCCCCATAGTACATATATGTATTATCCCCATTAATATTTATTAAACATTTTAAGTAGTGTAACCCTACATAAGTGAAGATTCCATAATAATGTTCTTAACCATAGAACTAATACACATTATGAAGACGTACATAAACCATTAATTCCTACTGCACTAACGTATATCTTAAAAAGACGAAATTGAATTGCCCTATCATAACTCTCATCAGTCTAGTTATACCAGGACTCAACACCCCTGCAAGTCAAATCACTATGTAGTAAGAGACCACCATCAGTTGATTTCTTAATGTCCACGGTTATTGAAGGTGTTGAGACAAAAATCGTGGGGGTCGCACTTATCACTTTTTTCCTGGCATCTGGTTCCTATTTCAGGGCCATATATAGGTATCATCCCCCATTCTTTCCTTGAAGCTTGCATAAGTTAATGGTGGTAATACATACTCCTCATTACCCCCCATGCCGAGCGTTCTCTCTAATGGGCCACTGGTTCTTTTTTCTCTTTTCCTTTCAATTGGCATTTCAGAGTGCATACAGACATGCTGGATTAAGGTTGAACATTTCCTTGCCCGCGAGGAAATGTAATGAGTGATATTAAACTTTGATTTATGAATTGCATAAGTGATATCAAGAGCATAAAGATGTAAGATTTCCCCTAACTTTCTTATGAATCGCCCCCTCGGTTTTTGCGGGTCAAACCCCCCTACCCCCCTATACTCGATAGATCCTTATAGCTCCTGCAAACCCCCCGGAAACAGGAAAGTCTCTACTAGTATTTTTGCCTTCTTCAAAATGTTTGTATATTATAATATTACAATATTGCAAGC